ACAAGGAAAAAATAAATAGAAATCTATGTTTAATAGGTTTAATTATATATCCAAAATACCCAAACAGGGTATACAAAACACTAATAGGATTTAGATTCAATGTCAAAGAATACCGCGATTTCATCTATTATTCATGAAATATATATATATATATCAATTATATCAATTCAAATGAAATATTTTGAATCCTTTTTTTTTTCGCGAGGAGCTGGATGAGACGAAACTCTCACGTCCGGTTCTGTAGTAGAGGTGGAATTCAGAAAGAACCATCAACTATAACCCCAAAAGAACCAGATTCCGTAAACAACATAGAGGACGAATGAAGGGAATGTCGTATCGAGGTAATCATATTAGTTTCGGTAAATATGCTCTTCAAGCGCTTGAACCCGCTTGGATCACATCTAGACAAATAGAAGCAGGGCGGCGGGCAATGACACGAAATGCACGTCGTGGTGGAAAAATATGGGTACGTATATTTCCCGACAAACCAGTTACAGTAAGACCCACAGAAACACGTATGGGTTCGGGTAAAGGCTCTCCTGAATATTGGGTGGCTGTTGTTAAACCGGGTCGAATACTTTATGAAATGGGTGGGGTCGCAGAAAATATAGCCAGAAAGGCAATTTCAATAGCAGCGTCCAAAATGCCTATCAAAACTCAATTTATTATGTTGGGATAAGAATGTAGAATCAAAGAAAATAAATCCCGGGAATGAAAAATGTAAGGTTTTTTTTGACAAAAAATATTTCTTTCTTTTTCTTAGCCCTTTGCATTGAAAGAACAAATAAAAAAATGATTCAACCCCAGACACATTTGAATGTAGCAGATAACAGTGGGGCTCGAGAATTGATGTGTATTCGAATCATAGGAGCTAGTAATCGCCGATATGCTTATATCGGTGACGTTATTGTTGCTGTGATTAAAGAAGCAGTACCAAATATGCCCCTAGAAAGATCGGAAGTGGTCAGAGCTGTAATTGTACGTACCTGCAAAGAACTTAAACGTGACAACGGTATGCTAATACGATATGATGACAATGCCGCAGTTGTCATTGATCAAGAAGGAAATCCTAAAGGAACTCGCGTTTTTGGTGCGATCGCCCGGGAATTGAGGCATTTAAATTTTACTAAAATAGTTTCCTTGGCGCCCGAGGTATTATAATAGTCTTAAAATATAAGATGAGACTATGATATAGTTATAGTAGAGTATTGGAAAGAAATAGATTCAAATAAATCTAGTAGATTGTGTTTCACGCATATACCTTTAATTTAATAATATAATTTTTTTTTTCATAAACCAAAAAATAAGTAAAAAAACATGTTGATTATATCAAAATTTGGGGGCAACAAGAATTTTAGTCCATCATGAGTAGGGACACTATTGCTGACATACTAACCTCTATACGCAATGCGGGTATGGATAGAAAAAGAGTAGTTCGAATAACATCTACTAATATCACCGAAAACATTGTTAAAATCCTTTTACGAGAAGGTTTTATCGAAAATGTGAGGAAACACCGAGAAAGCGATAAATATTTTTTGGTTTCAACCCTGCGACATACAAGAAATAGAAAAAAGCCCTATAGAAACCTTTTAAATTTAAAACGGATAAGCCGGCCCGGTCTACGAATCTATTCTAATTATCAAAGAATTCCTAGAATTTTAGGCGGAATGGGGGTTGTAATTATTTCTACTTCTCAAGGTATAATGACAGATCGGGGGGCTCGACTAAAAGGAATAGGCGGAGAAATTTTGTGTTATATATGGTAATCCTTCTTGCATCCGCATTGGATCCGAAACTTTCTATTTGTTGTGAAAAAAAATTAAAATAAATGCGGAGTGTATAATCTTATTCCTCCTACATTAGTTAATAATTTAAGGGGGTTTTACCTGGAATGAAAGAAAAAAATGGATTCATGAGGGTTTCATTACTGAAGCGCTTCCCAACGGTATGTTCCGGGTTCGTTTAGATAATGAGGATCTTAGTATAGGTTATATTTCAGGAAAGATCCGGCGTAGTTTTATACGGAAACTGCCAGGAGATAGAGTCAAAGTAAGTCATTATGATTCAACCGGAGGGCGTATCATTTATCGATTCCTTAACAAGGATTCGGTGGTTTTTTAACTTTAACATGAGTTTCCGTGGGAATACGATTCAAAATTCAAAATTTCAAGAAACTTCTTTTCTTCCAAGAAGTCGATTCAAAATTAAGTTTAAGGAATTAAAAATATGAAAATAAGAGCTTCTGTTCGTAAAATTTGTGAAAAATGTCGACTAATTCGTAGGCGGGGGCGAATTATAGTAATTTGTTCCAACCCAAGACATAAACAAAGACAAGGATAGTGTAAAAAAGACTAAAGACCCGATGTACAAATAAAAAAGAGCTGTTTTGACAAGAAATGGATATATCCATATATCTATATATCGATATGACTCATATTTATGGGATGATAAAATATGGCAAAAACTATACCAAAAATGGGTTCGCGTAGGAATGGAC